TCTGATAAGACAAATAAAATTAGGAATCAAATTGAAAAAATAACAAAAGATAAAAAAAACATATTTATAACTACATATACAAACACTAGTCCTAACGAAACAAATTGTGATGATAAAAGATTAGAATCTCCGAAAAATATTTTGCAGATATTAAAAAAATTAAAAAGAAGAAGTGCTAGACTAATGCGTAAATGTCACCATTTTTTTAATTTTTTTATTGAAAGGATATACAAAGATCTCTTTTTACGTATCATTAATATTCCCAGAATACATGGAATACATGTAAAAATTTTACTTCAATTAAAAAACAAAATAACGGATAATTCCAATGATGAAACAAATCAAAAAGGAATTGATATTGATGAAAAAAAAATTATTTCAACTAAGTGGATTTCTAATATTAGTAATAAAAATTCGCATATTTTTTGTGACCTTTCTTCGTTGTCACAGGCATACGTATTTTACAAATTATCACAAGCCCAAGTTATCAACAAACATTACTTGAAATTTTTATTTCAATATCCTCAATATCATGGAACAATTCCTTTTATTAAAAATAGAATAAAAAAAGATTTTTTTGGAACACAAGGAATATTTCATTACGAATCAAGGTATAAGAAACTTCATGGTTTAAAAATGAATGAATGGAAAAGCTGGTTAATGGGGAATGATCACTATAAATACAATTTATCTCAGACTAGATGGTCTAGATTAGTACCACAAAATTGGCGGAATAGAATAAATCAAAATTTGAGGGTTAAAAATACAAACTCAACCGTTTTTGATTCATATGAAAAAGACCTATTAATTCATTACAAGAACAAGAAAGAAAACAATTATAATTATGCAGTAAATTCATTACCGAACCGAAAAGAAAAATTAAAAAACTACAAATTTGATCTTTTATCAAATAAATATATGAATTATGAAGATAAGAAAGGTTCATATATTTTTGGGTCGCCACTACAAGTAAATGAGACAAAAGGGATTCCCTATAATTATTATCCCGAATTCTTTTATTTGCCGAGAGATATCAATCTTGGTAACTATCTACGAGAAGATTCTATTATTGATAGTATTGATAGGGATCAAAATTTTGATAGAAAATATTTTGATTGGAAAACTATTAATTTTTGTCTTAGAAAAAAGATCAATATTGAGGAATGGAGAAATAGAGATATCGGAGCCAGCGCTAATATTAATGCTAATAAAAATGCTAAGACTCGGACTAATTATTATAAAATAATTGATAAAATGGATAAGAATTTGAATCTCACGATTCATAAACAAATCTGCCCAACCAATCAAACAAAAATATCTTTTGACTGGATGGGGATGAATGAAGAAATCCTAAATTGTCCGATATCGAATCCAGAATTGTGGTTTTTACCAGAATTTGTGTTACTTTATAATACATATAAGATTAAACCGTGGATCATACCAATAAATTTACTTCTTTTTAATTTTAAATCAAATAATAAAAAAAAACACATTAGTAAAAATATAAAGGAAAAGAAAAAAAAATATGGATTATATAATCAAAAAAAACCTCTTGAATTAGATGAATTAGAGAATCGAAATCAAGAAGAAAAACAACATCTAGTCCAAGGAGATCTTGGATCCGATCCACCGAACAAAAAAAAAAATGTTAAAGAAGATTATAAGGGATCATACATTCAAAAAAGCAAAAATAAAACTAAATATAAGATAGGAGCGGAACTAGATTTCTTCCTGAAAAGATATTTTCTTTTTCAATTGAAATGGGATAATGCTTTTAATCAAAAAATACTCAATAATATCAAGGTATATTGCCTACTCCTTAGATTGAGAAATCCAAAGGAAATTGCTATATCCTCTATTCAAAGAGACGAAATAAGTTTGGATGTAATGCTGATTCCGAAGTCTACAACTCTTACAAAATTGATAAAAAGGGGACTATTGATTATTGAACCAGTCCGGCTATCCATAAAATGGGACGGACAATTTATCATGTACCAAACCCTAGCTATTTCGCGGGTGCGTAAGAGTAAGCACCAAACTAATCGAAGATACCAAGAAAAAATAAATGTTGATAAGAATGGTCTTAATGAATCCATTGCACGACATGAAAATAGAAACGCCAAATTTTATGATTTTATTGTTCCGGAAAATTTTTTATCTCCTAGACGTCGTAGAGAATTGAGAATTCTTATTTGTTTAAATTCAAGAAATGCCAATGTTGGGGATAGAAATCCAGTATTTTGCAATGGGAACAATGTAAAGGGCTGCGGTCAATTTTTTTATGAGGATAAGCATCTTAATGTAGATACAAATCGATTTATTAAGTTCAAATTCTTTCTTTGGCCTAATTATCGATTCGAAGATTTTGCTTGTATGAATCGCTATTGGTTTGATACCAATAATGGTAGTCGTTTTGGTATGTCAAGGCTACATATGTATCCACGATTGATAATTAGTTGATGATACATTTACATTACATAGATCAAGCGGCATCTCTGACATGGTATATGAACACAAACAAATATATAAAGCCCTATGTTGTTGTTATATTACATTATGTATGGTACATGATACTGATTACCTGACTTTGATCTTAGCAATTCTATCTAGAACTAGAATGAATCGTCATAATCTTCTTATCTTGGATCTTAGGTGAAAATTATTTTCTTTTGTGGGTTAGAAATTTGTTATCTATATCTGAATCTGAATAAAAATTAAGTGAATTTAAGTTAATTTGATCAAAAAAATAAGTATACGAATAAATCCAGACCAGATTCTTGTGTATAAAAAAAATGACTGGCATTATTATTACTGATTAGTAAAATCTATATTTGTAATGTAAATAAAAAAAAAGGGACGCAGAATTTTTTGTTATGGTTAAAAATTTATTTATTTCAGTTATTTCGCAAGAAGAAAAAAAAGAAAATAGGGGGTCTGTTGAATTTCAAGTATTCAGTTTCACCAATAAGATACGTAGACTTACTTCCCACTTGGAATTGCACAGAAAAGACTTTTTATCGCAGAGAGGTCTACGTAAAATTCTGGGAAAACGTCAACGGCTGCTGGCTTATTTGTCAAAGAAAAATGGAGTACGCTATAAAGAATTAATTAGTCAATTGGCTATTAGGGAGCCAAAAACTCGTTAAGTGCATTTTTTTTTTTTTTTTTTTTTTTTTTTTATGAACTTCATTTGGTTTTCAACAATTCGTGGAATAATGAATCGGGGAAAAAATATATGACTGTACCAACTACAAGAAAAGACCTCATGATAGTCAATATGGGTCCTCAACACCCATCAATGCACGGTGTTCTTCGACTCATCATTACTCTAGATGGAGAAAATGTTATTGACTGTGAACCCGTATTGGGTTATTTACACAGAGGAATGGAAAAAATTGCGGAAAATCGAACAATTATACAATATCTTCCTTATGTAACACGTTGGGATTATTTAGCTACTATGTTTACAGAGGCAATAACAGTAAATGGACCAGAACAGTTGGGAAATATACAAGTACCGAAAAGGGCGAGCTATATTAGAGTAATTATGCTAGAACTGAGTCGTATAGCTTCTCATTTGTTATGGCTTGGCCCTTTTATGGCGGATATCGGTGCGCAGACTCCTTTCTTCTATATTTTCCGAGAGAGGGAATTAATATATGACCTATTTGAATCTTCCACAGGTATGCGAATGATGCATAATTATTTCCGTATCGGAGGGGTGGCTGCTGATCTACCCTATGGCTGGATAGATAAATGCTTGGATTTCTGTGATTATTTTTTAACAGGGGTTACTGAATATCAAAAGCTTATTACACGTAATCCCATTTTTTTGGAACGCGTTGAAGGAGTGGGTATTATTAGTGGAGAGGAAGCAATAAATTGGGGTTTATCGGGACCAATGCTACGAGCTTCCGGAATTCCGTGGGATCTTCGTAAAATTGATCATTATGAGTCTTACGACGAATTTGATTGGGAAGTACAATGGCAAAAAGAGGGAGATTCACTAGCCCGTTATTTAGTCCGAATCGGTGAAATGGTGGAATCCATCAAAATTATTCAACAAGCCCTGGAAGGAATTCCCGGAGGGCCTTATGAAAATTTAGAGGTACGACGCTTTGATAAAACAAAGGATTCTGAATGGAATGATTTTGATTATCGATTCATTAGTAAGAAACCTTCGCCCACTTTTGAATTGTCTAAGCAAGAGCTTTATGTGAGAGTAGAAGCCCCCAAGGGGGAATTGGGCATTTTTCTGGTAGGAGATCGGAGTGTTTTTCCCTGGAGATGGAAAATTCGTCCACCTGGTTTTATCAATTTGCAAATTCTTCCTCAGCTAGTTAAAAAAATGAAATTGGCCGATATTATGACAATACTAGGTAGTATAGATATTATTATGGGAGAAGTTGATCGTTGAAATGATAATTGATACGATAAAAGTACAAGCTATCAATTCTTTTTCCAGATCGGAATCCTTAAAAGAGGTTTATGGGCTCATATGGTTACTTATTCCTATTTTTACTCCTGTATTTGGAATCATAATAGGGGTACTGGTAATTGTGTGGTTAGAAAGACAAATATCTGCGGGAGTACAACAACGCATTGGGCCTGAATACGCGGGTCCTTTTGGAATTCTTCAAGCTCTAGCGGATGGTACCAAACTACTTTTCAAAGAAGATCTTCTCCCATCTAGGGGAGATATTAGTTTATTCAGTATCGGGCCGTCTATTGCGGTCATATCCATTTTACTAAGTTATTCAGTAATTCCCTTTGGTTATCACCTTGTTTTAGCAGATCTCAGTATAGGGGTTTTTTTATGGATTGCCATTTCTAGTATTGCGCCTATTGGACTTCTTATGTCAGGATATGGGTCAAATAATAAATATTCCTTTTTAGGTGGTCTACGAGCTGCTGCTCAATCAATTAGTTATGAAATACCATTAACTCCATGTGTGTTATCAATATCTCTACGTGTGATTCGTTGGGACATGTACTTTTGT